CATCAATCCAGACCGGCAGCACCCGAAAAGGAGTCTTAGCTTTAGGTAGTCTTTCCACGCTTGGCTTTGCTAGGCAGGCTTCCCCGGTCGTACCGTTCGTAAATTCCTTCCGTTCTCCGCCAATTCTTATATTTTCAATTTTGCTTCCATTGTATTGCTGAACTGCTTTTCCTGTTGAAGCTTTTACGGGGGCTTTTGCTCATGCCGATTCAGAATGCTTTCTCATGAGAATATGAAATATCTCTTTTGTGTCCATTCACCGAGACGAGCACGAGACAGTGCTTGGAGATTCGATCTTGTCTTCTTTCGCTTGGTTTCCCCAGGTGGTGCGGTTGGGGAGTAGAGAAGGCTCGTCGAGACCTCGATGCCGGGTCGTTCCAAAGTGACTTGCTATTGCTGCTGCAGTGCATCTTGTTCATCATCCAGGAATTTCTTTAGAATCTTTGCCTTCCTTACCAGGAATTGGATTCGAACCAAGTATAAGATATTATAAATGTCGGAGAATACCGGGTATTTGAGTTTTTAGCATTAACACGATTAAATCTTCTTTTTTCCTAGCCGATTCTTCCCTTCCTTCTCTTCTCACTCCCCGGGTTTAGCTCCCGACTGGAGGGAGAGGGGCAAGGCATTAGGGATAGCTGCTTTCGTCTCCAGTAATGGATGGATAAGGTGGTAGTGCCAAATTTCGGAGTAGCCGTAATGGAAGAACTTTTTGCTTGGTTGTCCGGCCCTCTTCACCGATCTCCTAGCCCTACGAATCAAACATCTCCGGGCATCTGGTTTCAAAGAGAGATTGGTTAGTCGCCTTCTGTTCATTCTTACCCCTGACTACCGGACCCCATTGGTTAAGTTGGGGCAGGAATAGCTATCGGACTACGATCACAGGCCGGGCCGACCCTCCTTTATTCTAGTCCAGTTGGAGAGGGAAAAGTCCCATCCGTTCCAGAAGTCGCAGATAAATGGAAGGCTTAAATACCAAAAACTACGGAGGCATGATCTAAAAATGGGTAAGCCCGGTGGTTCAAGTTGAGCCTAGCCAACAACCAACATCAGCTTCTAGGGATAGTAGGAGCTCCAGTAGCTCCAACCATTCTAGTGAACCGGTCGAGACCAGCAGCTATGAATACCCTGTGCCGGTTGTGCGAAGGCAGCAGATCGGGATCGAAAAATAGCCTACTTTCCTACCCTTGTTGGGATGAGACCTTTGCTATGCCTCCAAGTAAGCATAGGATGAATGCCCCTGGGCTTAGGAGCTCGTAGCACTCTTCTTTTCTCTTTTAACGACTAAGCCAGAAAGAGAAAAAAAAAAAGGAAGATCCGATTTTCGATGAAATGCGGGAAAGGACTAAGAAAAGCCAGGCGAGAAAGACAGGGCGAAAGGGAGATTGATTTAGAAAGGATCCCACGGAGCCTTTAATAAGGAAGGGCTGAGTCTGATTCTTTTGAGACGAATGAATGCCGAAGCAGCTATTTCAGTTGTTGATGGCAGGGTGCATGCAATTTCGGAAGAACCCCAGCTGCTAAGATCCCAAGTCCCAAACAAGATGTTGGAGCAAGGGCAGCTACTAGAAGCTAGCTCTCATACCTGGCTCAAGCCGGACCCTTACTTTAATGAATAATTAGCCATTGCCGGGTAGAGGCAAGAAGTTGTGAAAGAAGCTCTTGTTCACGCCTCCACTACTATAGAAGGAGTTGTGCTCTCTTTAACAAAAACGAGTGCTCACTAATTGCTAATGCTATGCCTAAAAGTAAGATAATTTTCCCGAAGAGAGGGAAGTCACTCTTGCTAAAAGCTCTTGTGACTATGCTTTCCTTGGTATGGCTCGTGGTCCAAGAATTGCTCTTCTTTCATCAGCCGAGAGTTCAATAGATTCGGATTCAACTTAGGGAATCACCCTTGTTAGCATCGATTGACTTTCTTTATGAGCAGTTAGCAGGTTTAGCGTAGCCCTTTAGGCTACTTTCATCGAGATTAGGTTGTCTTCAGTGTAGCCATAGAAAGGATAAGATCTAAAAGAATCTGATTCGAGGACCCTAGCAGCTAATTCATCCGCATCTGGCTTGACCGCTGGAATTTCCTTGGCTGCTATTGTATATTAATTTAAGTAGCTCCCCTTAAAGAAGATTTCGAAGAGAAGAGGAGTTGAAAGAATATCCCAGCTAGAATAGGAAGAGGATAGAGGAGATACTAGGGAATCGGCTGTTGAATAAACTCTCCTTCAAGCTCTTGTGTCGATTCGGAACTCTGGGGCAGCTGGAAAAGAAGCGATTCTTTAATCAGCAAAGTGCCAAGTCAGTAGCTTTTCCATCTGAGATGGGCGTGATAGTGATAGGGCTTGACCGGTCCTCTTTCTTTAAATAAAAGACTAAGGTATGAAGTAACTCGACTGATAAGGAGAGGGGAGAGACCTTTTCCATTTTCTTCCCCGACGAAAGGACTAGTAGATAGATCTATTGGCTGCTACCTCCCTTCTTTCTTTTCTTGTCTTTGGTGGTCTCGTAGTTAATGATCCCGGAGTTCTCTTTCTATGCCTCTACCTAGAAAGAGAGAATACATTCTTGCGAAGAGGTCAACAAGAGAATAGAACCACAAAGAGAATCGGACGCTCAATCACAAATTAACATCTTCCTTTCCTTTCTTAGGAATAGATTTCAAAACAGGAAAGATCAGGAATAGCCCTTTAGGTTGCAACTCCTTCTAAGACAACTAGTCTTGGCGAGAGGGATTAACCTGATTTACCTATCATTGCCCCCTCTATACCTCTTAACCTCTCGCTTCGCTCGAGCGACATAGTCTCTTTTTTACGAAAATTCCTCTGTCTGTTCTGCTATCCCCCTTTTAGATATTTGCCCTTTCACTTTTTGTCTGTTAGCCAACTGCGCTTTCTATCCTTACCTTATTAGCCGTAAGGGGAGCCATTTTCTATGGAAGAAAGCCAATATCCTGCGTACCTTTATCTTCTCTTTTTTTTGTTCACCGCTATTAGCTCTCGCAGCATTCGCTACAACGACCGTGAGGGTTACGGTTAAGGCTATGGCTGCGATCCATGTTCATAGCACTGGCTGAATTTTCACTGAACTTTCCTTCTTTTTCTTTTGAAGGTAAAGGCAGAATGCCGCTGCTAACCAGTTTAAGTAAACATGATCAGATCAATTCCTTGTGCTTTCTCTTACCTTACGTTACTTCATTTTTATCCTTTCTAAATAAAAACTCTCCTATTTTTTATTATGTGAGAGGGGGGTTTTTTTCTTCCCCTAAAGCCCCCAGAGTTGCGGATTCGATCCAGCTGGAGGTTCCCGCTACCTTGTTGCGAACGATTCAGAGGTGGTATTCGATCCGCCTCCTGAGGCAGGGATTGCTCCGTCATACCATCCTAACGTTTAGGCTCATCTCTCTAGCTATAGCATAGAGAAGACTGTTAGGAGAGTCCAGGGCAGTCCGGCGACCATTGCCCCAATGGGACGTAGCACGGTAAACCTGTTCAGGCGGTAAGTTCGTGCATGCCCAGATGCTCACATGACCCAAGGCGTTAGGAAATTGAATGGCGAGTTTTAATTTAAAGGAACTAAGTGTTCCATTTCTCCCCTGCATCAATGAGGAGACACTACACCCTGTGCTACTACGAACCCGACCCATTGGCTGCTATTCGACCTTTTAGAGCTAACAGCAGGTCCTATAAGGAAGGGGATGGAAGCAACGTTATTCACAGTCGCGCACTTCTGGCGAACCCGGCCGCTCATATCTCAGGGGATAAGGGTGCAAAAACCCGAATTTAACAGGGGTGCCTCCCGTTCGGGAACAGGAAAAGAGAGAAGCACTTGCCGCGCATACTTATCCCAATTAGAATTAGAAAGAAAGGTTAACTATCCGCAAATGCCCTTCGACGAAAAGGCAAGACGCAATGATCGTACATTCATTCGCCTTTTGCTCATTTTTCATTTCGACAATGAGAGCTACGATCGCACCACGCTCCAGTCAACCGATTTTCGGAGGGCCAAAGTGTAGATAGATCCTTCGCTTACTCAGCTAAGCCGAACACGAGAAAATGAGTTAAGTCGCGGAAAGTTGCAAAGCCACTTGTAGCCCTACTGGGGCACCAGGAGGAAGTAAACCTACCGGAGGGACTCACACTGTTGCAGAATCAGCATCAGCACTAGCCAAAGAAAAGCTAAAAGAGGACGTCCTATGGCCAAGGGAGAAGGAGAAGCGCAAGAAAGAGGACGTAATAGATAGACGGACGCCCCCCCTTTGGCCTGGATTGTGACCCCGGAGACATTTTTTCAAAGTAGACTTCCTGCTGACACACTTGCATCCATGGATGCGCCACTCTGCCGGATAGAGGATGAACCACGGTCTTGCAAAGTACGGGGGATTGAGACCGCGGGCAGAAAAGGTGGGGAGAGATTCAGTCCGACCAAAAAAGGGCACCCTAGCGACTCCCGCATGTGCAGGTTGCCATCCTGACGGGAGCCTGCGGCTGACGTCGATGCACGGTAAGCCGACTTTTCTTCATCAAGATGTCTACCAATAATTCCATTCTCATTTATATAGGCCCCTCTGGTCCTACATTTGCTAAATTAGCCGGAGCTCATGGAAAAAGAAAAGAAAATAAAACATAGCAATTGCAGCAAAGCCTAACCAACCATTGGTTATGCGAGAAAATAGAGGGACCAGAAGTCATTCTGTAAATACGCTTTATTCTGGGGAAATCGACTCTAGATGATCGACGAATTAAGCGATCACATGACCGTTTGCTAAGTCTTAGGAGAGTGAAGCCCTTTTGAAGCATCCGTCTTTGCATAGTTTTAATTTTATTAGAGGAGGAAGTCGCTTCTCATACAAAAGAAAAAGAATTAGCTTTTCTTGAAGGTAGTCCTTTGGTCTATGGGCTTTGAAAAAGTATTTTGCCCTAGAGTGGATAAGGTTACTAAAGAACCGAACAATGTCTTGCTCCGCCAGATAGGAAGGGCAGCAGAAAGCATAGGCCACATAGACTCTGATCATCGTAAACAGCGTAGTTAGATAATAGGATGTGCTCCTTTCTGCTCTCTTATAGAAGCATTGATGCTATTGAGAGAATGCTTCGAAAATTCCTTTAGCTTAGGGATCGCAGGTCAATACATACAGTTAGCTGGGAGACCATCCATCTGTCAACCAAAAAAAGAGGGTTGATTGGGCATCTAGAGCCTTAGGCGATGGAATGAAGCCTGCCTTCTCAAGCAAGTTTGGCTGCTGGCCTACAACCCCAGTTCCATATGGATCGACTGGATCAAAGCTAGATATATCAAATCCAAATCGATATGGGACTATTTCCTTCCAACTGGCTGTTCTCCTGTGTGGAAGAATATATGCAAGCTGATCCCCAAAGCAAAGCTATTCATTTTACATGTCATTGGTGATGGATCGATCACTAAATTCTAGTATGATACCTGGCTTTCAAGTGTCAGATTAGTTGACACATATGGGGGGCGTGCGATTGTTGATCTCAGCTTGGGTGATGCGCTCCTACTGTCTCGGATTTTTGGTCTTCCACTATTCTTGGAATCTTTCTTTTCCCTCAAACGACGAAAGAATCTGGACCCTTACGTCTAATGGCCTCTTCACCATCCAGTCAGCCTACAAGGCCTTAACTCCTCCTGCTACCTCCTTATTCTGGCCGAAAAAACATCTGGTTCCCGGCCGATGCATGCGTGCACAGGCTATCTAAGGGCGATTAAAGACGAAGGACTTCCTTGCTAAACTGGGCCTTGGTTACGACTGCGACTGTGTTCTCTGTTACAGAGAATCGGAATCGGTTCCCCAAAAATGAAAAATATCTCTTCAGGGGCATTCTCAACCTACAGACTATCTTCAACATATCTCTGAAGTTTGGTCAGTTGAGGAGATTGAGGGCACAGCTACTAGACTGGTATTTGCTGCTGCGATTTGGTACATTTGGTCTGAGCGCAACGCTCGCATTTTCTGTACGAAAAGGGTGCCCAAAGAAATGCTGCTCTCTCTTATTCACGAACAAGCAGTACCACAGAGCGGTAAAAGGAAGGGAAAGTGTTCCGCTACTCTTGTTCAAATGGTTTCCATGGTTCGACTTTCATCGAGATTGGCGCAGTCCTTAGGCCGACAAGGGCAGAAATAGCACTCGTTGAAGGTGAAGGACCCTAATGCGGAACATAAATAAGAAGACAAAGTCTTCCATTGAATGGCTGGTTTACAAACCTGGGCTCAGACGGAACTCAGGAGAGGATTTAGCCTCTTGGTGGACTACAAGTTGAAGAGTTCATAATGTTGGGAAAAAAACGGATCTGCCATTCCTACTCCCCAGTTATGTCATCCCTTACCTATGATTCCATCCTAGTTTTCGCCGCCCATGGTTCCGAGAGACCCAATTTATACAGAATGAGCACCTCACCCCTTTCTTTCCTTGTAGTTGGAGTTGGGCAAGATTTCACTTGTAAATGGATTGGCTTTAGATGCGAGATACGGCTCATAACCACTGCTTGTGAACAGCTTGACTCCTGTTTACAGGCTTTCCCGGCTACAGTACAGATTGTGCCAAAGACAGCTCGCTCTGCTCGCTCCTGCTCAAAAATCACACAATAAGCCAAGGCGGCCAGTTCTAATCTAATCTAGCTATTTCAAAACAAATTCTCATCTCAGGAAGACAGATCGAACTATTACAGATAGAACAGATAGATTGGTGTAGGCTCTAAGCCAAGCCTATCTCGTGTGCTATAAAATACACAACGTACTTTCCCAAGCCTTTCTCAAGCTATTATGTCTAGTCCCAGGTACAAAGAGGTGTATATATAGCGTTCTCCTTCCTGCCTCGACCCTTTCGGCCAAGAGGAAATCCGGAGCGACAAAAGCGATTCCGGTCTCCCCACCATTTTACAGGTATAAGGCACGCCATTCGGTCCTTTCTAAAGTAGTAGTAGTAGTGGTGGCTATCTCCCTATGAAGTCTGGGATCTATTCCAACTTTACTTAATGTAAATAGTTGATCAGATTCGTGAATCCTGTTGAGTCCACGGGAAGATCTTCTTGTTCGGATTGCTAGCTTAGCTGCCCTTTTGGATACAACCATTTTCATTTTACAGCTTACATCCAGGCCAAGTCCTTTTCTGCCTGTGGGAAACCAAGCAATTGATTCTCCCTGTGTCAATGTTATGGGTCCAAGTCTCACTCTTTCATTGCTCTCTCCAGAAGCTTCACTTGCGACCTTCTGCTTTCTATCCTAAATAGAGAAAGAGGGAAATAGGTAAAATCAAAAGACGAGGCTGAGCGTTAGCGATGGGCTGGGTAACGAAGGGTGAGTGTAACGATGGTGCGAAGCAGAGAAGGAAAGTCAAGGGCTTTGTGGGCTAAGGGATCTCGATATGCCCTTTTAGATAAGAGTCAGTAGGCCTAGAAGGCTCCTATGCCAAAAGAGAATGCTCTACATGACTAAAGTCAAGGCGAACGGCATTAGTACAGCTGTTAAGAATACTCTCCGATGTTGACTTTGTAAACTAATAGGCCTTGGTAACCGGTAGGTTACTTTTGACATATAATTTCTAATGGAACTGCCGTCTATTGTATAGGGCTACTATATTCATTTGTACTCGTCTACTAATGCCGGTCGGATTAGCTACATCGGATTGACTACTACCCTAGGATTATAGGACCAGTTGGAACGGCTTCTTCTCTTTCTACCTACACATCTCAGAGCTCATACACCTGCGCATCTCACTAGCGTATCTCCTCTCTGTCCCGTAAGCATTTAGGGTCTGACTCTCTCTTCTCGGTCAGTATATTCCCCTAATCTCTCTGTCATTGGAATAGCCAACTATAATAGGTAATTAACTCCTTGGGATCGAAAGAGAACTTTTGCTTTGGTCTCGAGGAATTGTTGAGCGAGGCTGACTTTAGAGGTGTAAGCACCGCGAGTCTCAATCCAGTCAAATTCCTGTTCTATTACTGGCTCATAACTGAGCGAAAGGCATAATAGATTCTTGCTCTTCTTAGCCTTGCAAATGAGGCGGTTGATAGACCCTTCCTGTCCTAGTGGTATGGTTAACATAAACTTCTTCCTCTGAGGCTAGCTCTAGGACAAGCGGAGGTGGTTCTTTCTCCTCTGGGGTTAAGTCCAAGACTAATGAATGTGTATATTTCTGCTTTATTCACTTCCTGAACAGTTTCTGTGCCCATTCTGGATTGAATACCTTTATATCTTGGTAAGATTAGGGTCAACGGTTTGTGCCTGTCTATTCCATCCATCCCTTCGTGGAGTTAGGGTGTGTGATGTGTCCTTTCCGATGGAATGCCCTCGGCCGCATTTCGGAATCAAAGAGTCATGGTGCTTTAGTTGTGGGTTAGCAGGGATAAGTTGGACTGCGTCAGATGGTAAGATGAGCACCGCGATCGAAGGGCTCACTCTATGGAAGTCCTCTCCCACTTGAAAGCTAAATAAGGAGAAGAAGTGCCACAAATCAATGTATTCCATTATTAGCAGAGGTTCCCTCCATCTAATCCCCCATTTTCCATTCAAATGGACTTACCAGAGAGCAGTCCATTTGAAGCCATTAATCAAAGGCTTCTCCTTGCGGCAGAAAGAAAAACGGGATGGCAACCGCCGGTTCAACAAATTATGACCTTAATCGCGCTAAAGGAGGGAGTTCTTACACGCATGGCGGAACTCGACCCACATCCTTTCTGGATGGAGGAGCAAAGCCGAAACCGCCTTCTTAGAGAAGGTATTTTAACTAAACAAAAATGGGAGTACAGCCCAGAAACTCTAAGTAGAAAGCTGGCCGAGTTAAATAAAACAGGACAAAGAAGCTCCTTTTTTCAGGAGCTTCGCCGAGTCCGCCAGACCGAATCAATGAAGTCCTCAAGAGGATTGGGGAACGAAGTGGATTGGTCCGCTCTCTAAGGGAGGAGACAGGAGCTCCAGCCTAGAGACGGTCCTTAGGCCGGACAGAGGTCTGAGGAAAGCCCCGGAAAGGTGGGCTTCACCTTATTCTCTTCTGTAGCCTTCTAAGGCGAGGCCACCCTATATTCAGGTATGGGGTGGAGAAGGAGAGCGGGTATGAGGGCTCCTTCTACCCCTTCTCTGACGAAAAACCTAGAAAGACAACTTATAAATGCAGCCTTTCTCTTGTTTGTTTTTTGAATCTGCTATAATATAAGCAGTTGGGCCAGGCCATTGATAGATGTTCTTTAGGTGGGGAGGATAAGTTTCAAGTGCAGATACTTCATTTCAAATGGGTGAGAAATTTTTGATTGAGACAACATCATCCATTGTGATGCTAACCATCCCCAAGTGGGATTGGGTTTTTTTACCAAGTGCCCCAAGAAGTGAGTCGATAATGGTTACCTGATAGGGGACCTAGGCTTGTTGATTGGTAAACTTCACTGAGTTCCTCGGCTAACCCTTTCATTCCCGAATGGAAATAGGGTACAATTGCTACAGACGATCCTTTAAGGATGTAAATGAGGGCACGTAACGATGCTGGAGTTGACGGTGTACCGGTCTCCACGCGTATAAGGATCATCTTCCCTTTCAACAAGAAGGAGAAAGTTAACAGGGGGCCTAATCCTATTATCTGAAGCTCTTGAGAGATGAAGGGTCTGGGGTATGATCACAAGGCAGCGCCATGAGAACATAGTTGCTTCTGTTAAGCTCAAGAGAAGGGTTTCATTTCCCCTCCTCAAGGTTCTATTACTAGTCTTTATGTTATTAATTTTTACTTTTTGTTTTCCGTTTGTTTTATGAATTTTCATAGATTTCTTATTGCAGCGAAGGAGTCTCCGCAGAAGAGAGCAGCCCCATTTTTGTTTAGTTTTAGTACGAGATCGAAGGGAAGGACGTAGGCACCTCTTCCTTAACTTAATAGAATAGGAACTACCTAGCCCGGGATTAAGCACTAGCTCAATCACTGCTACAGCTTCTTACCTTTGGGACAGGATTCCACGACTCTCTTATTTGAATGAGAGCCCTTATCTCGTTGCGGTATACTTTTGCTCCGACTTCCACTCTTTGTCCCACGTACTGTGCTCGGACTGCTGGAGCAGAAACTAGAAAGAAATGCCGGGTCTAGGAAAAGCGAATTCTCGGTTAGCTGCTTTTTTTAGCACAGGAGGGTGGTCGTAGATCAGGAAGCAAGTCTGACACTCATATTGGAAGAGACTGGCATCTTATCTTTCTTACGATTACGCCCTTAGAAAAAAAAAGTGGCACCTATAAAAAAAAAGATTGGCTTGGTCTTACATCTACCGGTAGAGTAGAAGATCGAAAGGGTCCATCCGTTTAAGAAAGGAAAGAAGGGATGGCATTCAGTCAAGCCTTCGTCCTCTGATGACTAGCTCTCATCTTCCATGTCTTTCTATACGCAATTGAAAGTTTCCAGTTCGTGTTAACAATTGGCGCATTAAAGAATTCTCGTATGGGACCTTTTTCGCTCAAGGCGACAACAGAGTACCATCAAAGGCAATCACTCCTGCTCCCAAACCCTTGGGATGGAAGTTAGAAGTTTCCTTGAAAGAGTAAAGTACATCAGTCGCTTCATATCTCTTTTAGATCCATGTGCGAACCTCTATTCAAACTGCTTAAGAAAGATTCTTCTAATAAGTGGACCCAGAGTCTAGCTTTCTATAAGATCAAGACTCGATCTTATGAATACCCCAGTGCTAGTACTGCCAAGCCAAGGCCCTCCCTTCGGTATGCGAAATCAGTATGTAAACTCTATGGCCCAGTTTGAAACTTCTGGTTTTAGGGACTGAACCGCTAACGAGTATCTCAAATATCTCAAAGCTGTTGCAAGCAATCAATCAAAGCGAGCTTTCATTTTAGCGTGTATTTGAAAGAGTTGAAAAGCCTTTATATAGAAAGTGTTGAAAAAGGCAGGAACGTGAGTCTGGTAACTCTTTACTACTACATCTTTTTTTACACACAATCGGACAGCCGAGCTCCCAACTTGGACTCTCTTTCAAAGCAATCGCATTCTCTGTGAAAAGAATGGGGGTTGGTAAGGACAACTTACGTGGAGTAGATTATCATTGCTCCATCGAATAAAGACAATCCTCACGGTAAGACTTTGATAAGAGCACTGACGGTCACTTAGATAATAATGGTTTTGAGACAAGGCCTCCGGGACTGGAGGGTGTGGGTTGGGGCTCGCTGGTCCTGATGTATGAGGTAGCTAAGGTCAATGCTACTAGGGCTCTGTGCTCTTTATGGCCTTTGGGAGCTCGATATTAGAGTTCAAATCCCGGATTCGTCTCTCAGTCTCAAGAGGATGCCCCTGATGCCGCAAAGGTAGTTGACTAAGTCGACCTTTTATGATTAATGAGGATGTATTGGATGGATGCCTTAAGATTGAAAGGGACGAAGATGGACTCCGGTGAAAGGGCTAGGGTAGATCTTGAGAATGATCCCTGCATTTCCGTATTGGTAAACCATCCCCATTAGTGCTTCTCCCTTACTGTCACAAGTGAGCCATTCTTCCACATTCTCGGTGACAAGAGCATAACGCCTATGGTCGACTGAGTTTCAACTTCCTTCTTTCCGCTTGGCCCATGGATCAGGGGAAGTCTTCTTTGAGTGTTGAGGGTTAGAGGATCATTCCAGCACAGAGAGAGTATGCCCAAACCCGTTCCCAAGGGCAGCAGTCCAAGGAAAGGAAAGGAGCGAGTCCCAAATCTTAGTGCCGTTGAAGTCCGCGATCGTAAATATCTTGCTATTAATTGTAATTCCTGGGTCTTTGCTCATTCGTAAGGTCAAGGTTGCTAAAGTCTGAAATAAGGGCAGTTATTATGGTCAAGTAAGGTAATCGCATATCCATCCCTTGACATTGAGAAGGATTTCCAGATAAAGAGGAAGTGGTGCAGCTTGAGAGGTTGGAGTTCTCTCTTTTGCTTCTGCTAGTGAAAGGTAGGGCTTTGAGGCTCATTCTAGTGTGAATGAAAGGCAGGAGGCTCTAACTTTGATTCTGTTTACTTACTCGACCAGCGAGAGAGGTTGTTTACTTCCTTCTTTCAAAGCTGGACCAGGGAGCCTATTGATTGATTGATAGAGCAAGGCCTATGGCTTGAGAGATAGGCAAAGTGAACCCGCCACTGTCAACTGGTTTAGGAAGATGCCTACTTGTTCAACTGGCTCACAAGGCATGCATACACAACCCAGGGAATCATACTCACTTGGCTGTATTCAAGCACGAGACTGATCTGAGGTTACTGGCTTATGAGAGATCCAGAGGAGGGAGAAGATCTTTCACGGGAAATCCTTATGTATAAACGAGCGCTCAACCCTTTGAATGGATTCATTGTCAATCCTTCACACAAGTGCTAAACAGGTCTATCAATCTACCATATTTGGGGCATACCAAGAGAATGAGGTGGTTTACTAGCTCGACCAAAGTTAGTTTACTCGCTTGTTTGATAGAAAGAGCAAGAGGGATGCTAAACAATCCAATTCTACTAGAAAGAGGGTCTAGACGAGCTCAAAGCTAGATCTTGTATTGAATCAGTAGTGAGGAATGAGGTCAAAGATCAACTAGTGGGTGAAAGGATCATGGCCGATCTCAAGTGTGATCCCAAGGATCTATGAATCCCTCATAAAGGGAGTGTAAAGTAAAAGCCCCGAAAGAAGGGCATCTTTGTAGAAAGAAAGAAGTTGTCCTACTGCTTACTCTCTTTTCCTTAGCACCAATATGCTCTAGAAAGCTACAGCATCCCGCTATTCCTTATTCTTGATAGCACAGGAAAGGGACGATTCTCTGTGCCTACCTATCCCCAATCACACAGGAATGCTCGCTTGGCTGCTTACCAATCCTTTCACTTTCAGACAATTCCTCGCGCATCAAAAAACTTCTAGTAAAGCGAAGGAGACCCACTTCCCACTTCTCCTTCCCCGCCCCAGAAATGGGGCGGGCCTCGTTCTTATTGAGCGTACCACCGCTAAAAAAGACTACAACCCAAAAAAGAAAATAAAAGTAAGCGAAAGCAAGCCTAACGAGTGGTCTACCTAAGAAGAAGATGCTCATAGAATGAAATATTTGATAGAAAATGTGACGGAACCCAGGTATCTTCATGATAACTTTTTTTCTTTCCTTTCTTAAGAGACTCCGGACGCTCCTTGTCCTAAGCCCCAGGCATCCGGTTACCTTTGTGGATCTCCGCCACTTTTGCAAAAAGTTCCTTACGTTAAGGTCTTCAACAGGTACACTGAACACCAACTAAATCTCGACATAAAATGAAAAGTACAAGCAACTACATCAACAGCCTGACGCGGAGAAAGCTTTTTTTTCTTTGTTTAATCAGGTCGAATCAAAACCTTTCTTTTTTACGCTTTCTTATCTTAAGATATTTCTAGTTAAAGAGAAAGATCCTTCCTAAATGCAACCCAACCTTTCTCTTATATACGATAGCACCAGACACGCCCCTGAGAATTGCGTCGTTGTGCCTGCTCTGATCTTGACTTACTAGAGTAAAAAATTACTAGTAAAAAAGAAAGTATGAACTTGTGACCGTATTTCCCGGGGGGAAATGGTCCGATCACATCACCAGCACAACTCGTTTTCTGCTACTATCATGGGAGCCGTGTTAAGCATAGGCGCTGAGAACACCCTTCTTTGGCGATGCCCAAGATCGCAATGGATTCCACCGCGACTTTTATATATATATATATTATATATATATATATATTATACGATACCGGTCTATGAGTGTTTAGCGTACCTACTTGATAGAGCTACGACCGTCACGGTCAACTTTCTTGTTCTTTTTCTCTCGCTATGCTTTGCAACTATAAAAAAGGATTGTACGATATTTAGTTCAAAGCTTCGGTTTTTTAAGGAGTGAAGGAAGGCAATCACTATGCCCTTGTTTCTGAAAAGTTGCTTTTTTTTTACTTATCTACTTATGCATGGTGGATTGATTCGGGTACCAGCCTTCACTTTATGTGACCTATTCTATGCAGGGTTTTCTTAAAAGCAGACTTCCAGTAAAGGATTAACAAAGCATCATCACGGAAAAGGGGATGCGTTCTCGCGTGGAGGCTGTGGGGACTGTGAGACTCATCCTGTATACCTGACATCACCTGGCCCTAGAATACACCTTTTTTTACATCCCACGTTTTTGGCCTACTTTCTCTCGGGCCAGAAGTGAGGGAATCTATTGAAGAAGAAATTGACGTAGATGATAGAGGCAGAATAAGCGCAGTTGGTGCTTTAGTTGTAGGTTAGCAGGGATAAGTTGGACTGCATCAGATGGTAATACCGCGATCGAAGGGCAAACTTTTTAATTTAGCGACTGTAATCCCTTCTAAAAGGTACAAACTGAGATGCCGGATGTCGACGAATTTGCGCAGTGTACCATAGTATCCTGTTACAGGGGTATACCTTACGTATAGAGAAATGGAAGCCAGGGTCCTCTATGAAAGAGCATTCAGAAGTATTTCACCTAGGTGACTCGTTCACCTATCACGAATAGGTGGGTGGCTGCGTAATAGAATATAACCTGCGGAAACTACCTCATCCAGGGAAACAGCCCTGCTACACTACCACTACCTGTAAGATAGAAGGAGGGCACTTCACTCACCTCACTCACTAGTAAGCGCTTTCAACTCTCCCTTGAATCCGTTCACCTGTCTTTAGGCACTCAAAAGGCATAATCAAGCATATAAGATCTAAAAGGCGGATCAAAAATGGAACTTCCAGAGGCTGATAGAATACGTTATTTTTAACTTTAAGCCAATCAACGTAGGATCCGAAAAATTTCTAGAGAACAAGGGCCTGTGCCTTCGTTTCACTCGTATCCATGGCAAGTCCCTGATTCACTTCTCACGCCCAAGGAAAACAGGGAATACAGTTATATCCGACTTTCGGTGGGGAGACCGTAGACTGCACTGAAAGCGTAACTGCGGGAAGAAGGAAAGAAAGCTCCTAGCTATAGAGTTATGCTCCTAGCGTTACATAGACTTATGCTCTGAGCCCACCTACCTTCTTTATTGGCTTACCGAGCTCGAGTACACCCGCTGCCTACATTTATTCTCTTTGCCAGTTCAGTGCACTTTGAAAAAAGAAGCGAAAGAAACCCCTTGGTGTTGAGCACTACTGAAAAAAGCTATTAAACAAGAGGTTAGGGCTATGCTGTCACTTTCCCTTTCCATAGTTTGTTAATCGAAGACTAATAAATTTAATACTCTTTACAGCTTCTTGTGTTGAAAGAGTCACTACTTTTTCAAACTCTTCTTTTCCGCTCAGCTACTCCAGTCTTCTTTTGGAGTATATGGACAGGTAGTTTGAGAGTAAATTTCTTGTTCCAGTGAATCAAACCTATTCTTTTTTTCTGCTTTACGGGCTTGACTTCTTTCTTCCATTCCACATAGGCTAGCTTCCTTGCCTCCCTTTCTCAAAGGCTAAAGACATCACTGAAAAAAAAAAACTCATTTCACCTACCTACTCTTAAATAAGGACCCAAAATAAACTTTTTCATATATCAACTTGGTCATAGAAACCGTTTTTCTTATTGAAGGGAATGATTTCCTTTACAGTGATTTCAGAAACCACTATCTAGCTCGTACATTCAAAAAAGGTGAAAGGCATTATCAACTCAACAGTCAAAAGAAAGAAGAGGAAATAGATATAGGAAGGTCCAAGGCCTACTCTCTTCCTGCTTTAGAGTTTTTAGAAAGGTGGGTCAGGAATAGAGGGACTTGGCTTGTCTTGCCGGTAATAAGATTATTTTCCAGTCGTAGAATAAGATCGTTTGCTCTTCCTTATCAGGAATGAAAGAGAGAGAGGAACTGACATGACCTTATTTTATCACATTATAGAATAATGTAAACCATCTTTTTGAAGGAGATAGTTTGTTGAGATGTTGGTTTGCCATTCATCACGTTAGAGCTACTTTTTTTTTAACTAGAATAGGATAGTTATTTATTATTGACTGAAGCGTAAATATATCCCCTTCCAATGAATAAATGATGAACCACAGTCTTTCTTTGAAGAAGACAATCAAATTCGAAAAGAACCCATTTCTTCCCGTAAATAACCTAATTCACTAGATGTAAAAGAACCTTCCAAAAGAGTTGGTGAGGAACCCTCTTTCCCACTTCCCCACCTCCCCTATATCGTGGGGTCCTCGCCTTCGCGTCGTGCTTTGGCTACTCTCTTCTTTCGGGAGCAGATAGGGCTACTGCCCAACCCTATCCAATTCCCCCAATCAACCAACAGTTCTTTTTCATTGGAACTCTATTTGTATAAAGCCCTCTTTCTTGAGAAAAGCAAGCCTCCCAAGCAGAGGATGGGCTCCCCCCCTGGAACTGCGCGGTCGAAGTTGCCAACTAAATCCAATTCCTTTTAAATATCTGTAAAGGATTCTATTCTAAATCTAAAGGGATTTTCTTATTCCTTAAAAATGGGTACAAGGATCTCATCGTCGAAGCCGGCATATTTCCTATTAGGGAACTAGACTTCCAACTCGCGATCCAAGTCATCCAAAAATATATTCCAAAATTCAGAGGCTATGAAGACAACGGGAGGAATTCCTGTCTTTATGGACCAGTCTTTCCCCCAACCATCTAAAATTGGTAGATCAAAAAAATTAAGATATTCATTTCTTAAGAAACTCATCCATCCTTACCTTAATAACCGATTTCACTTTGTATAAAAGTCGAGAACGAGAGAATGTGGTTATAGATTCGGATAAATCAATTCTAAGAAGAGTATCTACTTTTTTCCAACCGTATCAAAATAATGAGAAAGTTCTCTATCCTCACGGGAAGAACTAAAACAATTATTTGAAAAAATGAAGATTGTCCGAATGCTTTCATTAATATACCACCAAGCGTACCAATAAAAAATTCATCAGCGAGTTCGAGTTCAAGCGAAAGCAAGGGCACATTAAAACCAGGATGGTAACAGTTCTGTTCTCTCAAAATGCGAAATTTTGAACTTCCGTTTAAAAGGGCGTTTTGAATGGCCAGAATATCGACTTCTGTGATGGGAAAGTCGCTTTGTCGTTTTTGATAAAAAGCATAAACCTCATTTTTTTTTAATGAGATGTTGAATCGAACAAGGCATATCGTAACTTCTTTGTATGTCGTTTCCACCCTTTTTTTTTAGGAAAAAAGATCATAGCATAGCGCAAGTATGATCTTCACATATGAACCGGCCGGAATCGAACCGACATTTTGTTCTAGGTCCAACCTCAGCTCCGATAAAAAGAAATATACACTTTCTTTATGAAAATACAAGCGAAAGGAGGATGCCCTTTGAAAAGGACTTGATTAAAGTGGATTCTGGAATGGGTGCGTCCTCTCAGCTCTAACTTTTCGCTATATCAATCAAAGAGATTGAATTCATTGATTGATTAATTTCGAAAGATAGGACTTAGGAGATATATTCTATTAAGTGCTTTCTTTCCGGGTCGTAAGTTATCTAATGAAAGCTAATGAAGTCTAACGAAAGCCAGGGACTGAGCCATCTGACCGGATAACATGGTAGCTCATGCCACCGTCAGAAAGGTTGGAAGAGAGAGTGATTCGATCCGCCTGGGAGGCACCTTGTCGATTCCCCCCGTGCAGGTTTCCATCCTGAGGAAATCGGCGGCTAAAAGATAAGATAGAAGACCAAGCAAGATCCCCTTCTACTACTGGCCAGGGGACCACTCATCAACCAGAGAAAGCACGAACCAGATCACTTGCAAGCCTATTACTAAATTCATCCTAGTGAAAGGATCAAAAGAAATAAACCGCGGAAATGGAAAGTACAAGGCAAGAGGCAACTCACGTGTGTTAAGCATATAGGACCACCAAAGCAACCAACAAGCAAACGTACAAAATAGGACATACGCAACTTGTTGAAAACAAACCAAAAGTCCCTTCTTGTAGAACGAGAGATCCGGCAAGATTTTCCTCTCGGTGGTCATGCCCGGATAGCCCATTTAGATCCCGGGAGACAGACAGGGACTGACAGAAGAATGGTTTAAGGTAACTTAAGCATCTCCTCGAAGGCCATCCTTTCAAGGTAGATGTAAAAAGAGCGGTTCTTCCATCACCTACGGAATTTGGTCCGCGCCCGGGTAGACGTTTCATGACCGCCATGCTGGACCCTTCATGTAGAGCGGCTTCTTAGGTTGGAAGCCCAGTGACAGCTAGCAATAAAAAAAGAACGACGATATATAGTTAAAGCAAAGCACAAAACATAACAAAAAAAATATAGAGTGAACCCTATCTAAGCTATATCAACATAGCCAACTAGAAAACTCATCCGCTTGTCAATTAATTCTTGGTGTAATACTCACTCGTAAATGATTGGTGTCAGAATTTTTCACTGATCAGATGTGATCGGTCTCATCCGTGTAAGAATTAGGAATTCCTCTTCCAACTTGTCCCGGAATGGGCGTTATGGCAAAGAATAAGAAGAAAACTAAAGGAGAAATTTGTCCAATAGTAACAAATGGTGCCTCCACAGGTTGACATCCGATCCAACCTAGTAGTAAGCAATCCGCCAAAAGCAACCAAAATATTCCTTGGTGAATAGGGCGAAAACTTGAACTACGCACATACATACTTTTAAAAAAAGGTAAAGCCAACAGACATATAAAAACAGGTGCTATTGCGGCTACACCTCCCGATTTGTCAGGTATACTACGAAGAATGGCATGGATCGGTAGGAAATACCATTCCGGCACAATATGAGGCGGGGTGGGCATCGGATTAGCAGGTATATAATTGTCGGGATGCCCCAAAACATTAGGAGCATAAAAAATCCAAATGGAAGAAAAGATAGTAAAAGCTACCCAACCTACTAGATCCTTTACATAAAAATAAGGGTAAAAAGAAATTTTATCCATCTCTGAATGTACACCCAATGGATTATTTGATCCATATTGATGCAATGCGGCCAGATGAAGAAGACTGGCGCCTACTAAAATAAAGGGGAGTAAATGATGAAGACTAAAAAAACGATTTAAGGTGGCATTGTCCACGGAGAAACCGCCCCAAAGCCAAGTAACTATGGTATCCCCTACTACAGGTATGGCGCTAGCTAAGCTTGTAATTACTGTAGCTCCCCAAAAGCTCATCTGACCCCAAGGTAGTACGTATCCTGTAAAAGCTGTCACAATCATTAATAGGAAGATTACAACTCCGAGACACCGAACAAATTCCCTAGGACTGCTATAACTCGCATGATATAGACCGCGAAAAATATGAAGGTGAACCACAATGAGAAACATACTTGCCCCATTAGCATGCATATAACGGAGCAACCAACCCCCTTCAACATCTCTCATAATGTGTTCTACGCTGTTGAAAGCTAGATCCACATGAGGTGTGTGATGCATAGCTAAAAAAACGCCAGTTACTATCTGAATGACTAAACAAATACCAGCTAACGGACCGAACCCCCACCAATAACTAAGATTGCTCGGGGTTGGATAATCTATCAAATGCTGATTAAGTGTGGAGGATATTGGTTGTTTAAGAAGAGAGAATCGTTGGTTCCTTATAGTCATTTATCTTTCCTATCGTGACAACTCTAGTTCCCCCGCCTTTTAGCGTTCTGGGGCCCTACTTACTAAAAAAAAAATTATATATATATTTTATGGAAGATTATTCTTTCCTCTTCGGTGAAAGAGGGCAAGGGTGTGTGGGAGAAAGAATTCTAAAAAAAAGGAGAGAAGATTTCGTCCACCAAGCGGGAGAGAGTGCGACCCCTAAGCAATTGGAGGTTCTCGCCGGGGTCCATATCATCTAAATACTTTTTCTGTTCCATTAGCATAGCTAAATTTTAATAGGATGACTCAGCGTCAGGAAAAGTAAGCCCCCCTTGCCTTGATTTAATTTGGCTTCGCTGCGCCCTGAATCAATCAATAAGCTTTTTGATTTAATCCATCCCATTTCATTTGGGCGAGAGGGAGGCTGTGAGTCACCTGGGCTACGGATTTGTCGGTTGATTGATTCTCGGAATCACCTCTTGAGAAAAAAAAGGGCCTTCGGGTCCCGACCCACAAATGAATAGGAAGCGGGACGAGGTTCTTTCATTAAAGGGAGAAAAGAGGGGTGGGGCTTTGTTCTGGGGGGGGGTCGCCTTGCGCAGCTTTAGAAGGGAGAGAATTTCAGGCGGTTAAAGTAACTCTCTCCAACCTTTTCTATATATCCTTAGAAGTAGGGCGAGAGAAAGTCAATATGAGATTTGCGTTGGTTTTTCCAACGAAAAAAGCACTTTTTTGTCTTTATCATTCGGAAGGCTCAGCCCCACACTCTGACTTCAATGATGGGAACAACCCCCGCGCCCCGGCGCTCTAATGAACAATAGTTCTCCGCCTTACTATATTTAGAATAGTGGTCGATCCCTCGGGAGTTACATTCGTAACTTAATGTTATGTTCACGCGGTGATATTCTATCTTTCCAGGAGTACTACCTGTACGTAGTCTATGTCTGGGGAGCATACTTGACAGGAGATAGACACAGGCGGTAGAGGGGTCTCCCACTTCGATTCCCGCCCCGTTAGCATCTCCGATCCGAGATAAGGGATTACTCCGTTAGGTCTTTTCGGTCCGGAGCCGGCCGGTAATGGACCTACTTACCTGTGGACCAGCTGCGGAGCTAACCCTTGCTCTATTGGTTTGGTGGTTGCTACCAAGACGATTTCTTTATGCCCATCGAGATGCGAAAAACGATACGATAAATTTGAAAGAACTCATATACGGAACGAGGGCGGCTTATAACGATGTTTGTCCCGCATATCACTAGGAAATCTTTACAAAAGGCTTTAAAAAGCTTTCGTCTCAATTCATATTTAGCCGCGAGAAATCGACGTTTGTGATCTCGTATATTTCGCTTCTCCGACATCTTACGGAGTTTCCCCCTCATCTTTTTGCAAAAAGCCGCTCCACGGTGGTAAAGTCTCATCTTGCGTGTTGGCCGAAGTGACAATAGTCACATTGAACCCTCGAATATGCTCGAAGATCTCGAAATGATCTTCCAGTTCCGGGGAGAATTCGCAAAACTCCGTTTCCATCGAGAATTGAATGAAGTTTTCCCGTATTTCGACCGGGGAATCTAACAGAGACATT